TTATTATTTTTCTAATTATAATTCAACTGAGAAAAAATTGAACTTGGCCTTTATTTAAATTAGAAGTAATTGTTTAACTAATAATTCCTACTTAATATTTAATTGCTATATTTTAATTTTCTTCTTGGTTAATATTTTTATGAAGGAATATTATAATATAAATAATTTATTATATAATAAATAATTATTAAATATTAAAATTTATATTCGAAAAATAGAATATTATAATATAAATAATTTATTATATAATAAATAATTATTAAATATTAAAATTTATATTCGAAAAATAGAATATTATAATATAAATAATTTATTATATAATAAATAATTATTAAATATTAAAATTTATATTCAAAAAATAGAATATTATAATATAAATAATTTATTATATAATAAATAATTATTAAATATTAAAATTTATATTCAAAAAATAGAATATTATAATATAAATAATTTATTATATAATAAATAATTATTATATAGTAAATTATATTTAATAAAAAAATATTATATATTAAAACTTAATTATAATTAAATAATTATTATAATAGTTAAATATTTTATTAGTTATAAGTAATATAGATCTTCCTTTTTTTATAGGAATAAAAAAAAAAGGAAGATCTAATAGAATAAAGGCTAATATTAATATTTAATGATAAATTTAACATTATTAATATATATTAATTAATATTAAAATTATAGGATTTAATTACATATTTAATATTATTAACTTTACTAAGGGCCTAGGTTATGTTATAATTAGTCCTAAGTAGAAAGATTTATTTATTTTTATTATTTTTTAAGGCCCTTAGTATTATTAGTTAATTATTTCTTTATATAATATATATATATATATATTAATTATTTATGTATAGTTAAATTCTTTATTATAAATAATTATATTTTCCTAAGGGCCTAGGTCATATTGAAATTAGTACTAAGTAGAAAGATTTATTTATTTTTGTTATTTTTAAAGGCCCTTAGTATTTTCAATTAATTATTTATTAATATTAAATATATTAAATATTTAAGAATCGTTAAATCCCCCTTTTAATGATATTAATTGATACCGTCTAAGGGCCAAGTATAGGTAGACATTGTAAATGAGTAGTTTGATTCTAGAAATTAAGTTATCGTTAAATCCCCCTTTTAATGATATTAATTTATACTGTCTAAGGGCCTAGGTCATATTGAAATTAGTACTAAGTAGAAAGATTTATTTATTTTTGTTATTTTTTAAGGCCCTTAGTATTTTCAATTAATTATTTATTAATATTAAATATATTAAATATTTAAGAATCGTTAAATCCCCCTTTTAATGATATTAATTGATACCGTCTAAGGGCCAAGTATAGGTAGACATTGTAAATGAGTAGTTTGATTCTAGCTATTAAGTTAGTTATTATGAAATAATACATGTATTCTAATAAATTATGTTTATTATTCAGTATTTAATATTTTATATTATAGAAATTAAAATAAGTTATTTTATTAAAATAGATTAATTTTGTGCCAGCATTCGCGGTTATACAATTTATTTATGTTAATTATTTTGGTTTAAAATTATTTTATTGGAGATTATTTATATATTAGAATTTAGGTGGAATTTGTTTTAATAGTTATTAGTCGTTTGTTTAATTTTTATAAATCATTATTTTAAACTAGGATTAGATACCCTATTATTTTTGACGTAATTTTTCAGAACATTATTAGGTATATTTTATGAAACTCAAAGAATTTGGCGGTGATTTATATCTTATTAGAGGAACCTGATTTTTAATCGATACACCACGATATGTTCTACCCCCTAGTTATTTGTATACCGTTATGTACAGGGTGTTTTATTAAGAATATTTCCTTAAATAAAATTAAGTAATTTTAGGTCAAGGTGCAGTTTTTAGGGGGTAAAATTGGGTTACTTTATTATTATTTATTAATTATTGATTTATTAAGAGTTTAATTCAAGTAAGGATTTAATAGTAATTTTAGTTAATTTACTAATATGAATGAAGTTTTAATTCATGTACATATCGCCCGTCACTCCTATTAATAGGATAAGTCGTAACAAAGTAATTTTACCGGAAGGTAAGGTTAGTAGCTACAAGAAGTAGCTATATGTAAGTCTATTATTTACGTTAATAGGAAGGTTAATAAATTAACTCTTTTTGATAATATATCTTGTGGGATTTTTTTTTTTTTTTTTTTTTAGTATTTTTAAAAATTATTTTTTATAGGTTCTGATAAGGATTATTTTTAATATTAAGGAATAATTTTTAGTACCTTTTGTATCAGGGTGGTTTTAAAATTTTGATTTATTTTATTTTCCCGAAATTAAATGATTTATTTAAAATGTTCTTTTAATTGTTTTATAAATTTTAGAAATTTTTTTATGGTAGTTAGAGGTTATTCGTTTTTTATTATATCTGGTTATTTAGGATTTAATTTAATTATAGATTTTATTTAAGATCTTATTATATGGGGGATAATCTCTATTTTTTGTTATAATTTTTATTTTTATATTTTTATAATATTTTTAGTATTTTAAATTCAAGTTTTTAATAAATTAAATATTTTATATATGATTTTTTATTATTTAGGTTTTTACTAAGTTATTTTAATTTAATGTTTAATTTATATAAATATTGATTTAATTAGTATAATTTTAAATTGATTTATTATGAACTTGACAAAATTTAGTATTCAACTGTTTATCAAAAACATTTCTTTTAGTTAAATTTTAAAAGTAATTTCTGCTCAATGATTTTTTAAATAGCCGCAGTATTTTGACTGTGCAAAGGTAGCATAATAATTAGTTCATTAATTGTGAGCTGGAATGAATGGATATATGAAATACTGTTTTTATTTTTTTTAGTGTTAGAATTTTATTTCTAGGTTAAAAAGCTTAGTGATTTTTTAGGGACGATAAGACCCTATAGAGGTTTAATTTTGTTTATATTTTATAGAATTTTTGTTTATATGGTTAATATAAATATATTTCAATTTTTTTTCTGGGGCGGAAGATAAATTTAAACTTTATTTAGTTATTTCATTAATTTATGATTATTTTTGATCCATGTTTAATATTTAATAGATATGATTATAAGGTAAGCTACCTTAGGGATAACAGCGTAATTTCAATGGGGAGTTCTTATTTATATTGAAGTTTGCGACCTCGATGTTGAATTAAGATTAGATTTTGGGGTAGTTTTTAATTTTCTAAGTCTGTTCGACTTTTAAATTCTTACATGATTTGAGTTCAGACCGGTGTGAGCCAGGTCGGTTTCTATCTTAAAATTTTTTAATTACTTTAGTACGAAAGGACCAATTAATTCAATTTTTAATTGTAACTTTATTTAATAGTTGATTTGGCAGAAATTTTTATGCATTAAATTTAGAATTTAAGTATATAATTAATATTATATTCAATAATTTTTATTTTTACTTTTTTAGTTTTATTAGTAATGGTTATGGTTTCTGTAGGGTTTTATACTTTGTTGGAACGTAAAGTTCTTGGGTATTGTCAATTACGGTTGGGGCCCAATAAGGTTGGTTATTTAGGTATTTTTCAACCTTTTAGAGATGGGCTTAAGCTATTTGTTAAGGAGTTTTTTTCTCCAGTTAATTCTAACTCTCTTATTTATTTTCTTTGCCCCCTTTTTAGGTTAATTCAATCTTTATTTATTTGAGTTCTTTTTCCTTTTTATGTTAATTGTGTTGAGTTTAGATTTGGATTGTTGTTTTTTTTGAGTTGTTCTAGTCTTAGAGTTTATTTTTTGATAATTTGTGGTTGGTCTTCTAATAGCATGTATTCCATTTTAGGGTGTGTTCGTAGAATTTCTCAGTCTATTTCTTATGAAGTATCCCTGTCTTTAATTTTACTTTGTTATTTTTTAATAGTTGATAGTTATTCTTTTTATAGTATAAGGTTATATCAAGGTTATTTTTGATTTTGTTTTATTTCGCTACCTCTTTTTTTTTGTTGAATTTCTTGTTGTATGGCTGAAACTAATCGTTCTCCTTTTGACTTTTCTGAAGGTGAGAGTGAACTTGTTTCTGGTTTTAATGTTGAGTATGGTTCAGGTGGGTTTGCTTTTTTATTTATTTCTGAGTACTCTAGTATTATTTTTATTTGTTTAATTAGAGTTATTATTTTTATAGGGGGTGATTATGTTAGGTTGATTTTTTTTTTTAAGTTAGTTTTTTTGTGTTATTTTTTTGTTTGGGTTCGTGCTTCTTTTCCTCGTTATCGTTATGATAAGTTAATATTTTTGTCTTGGAAGTGTTACCTTCCTGTTTGTTTTAATTATTTATTTTTTTTTGTTTTTTTAAAGTCATTAATTTTTTATCATTTTTTTTTGTTAAGTTATTAAATTGCTATATCTTTCTTATATTTTCAAAATATATGCTTTAATTTTATAAGCTAAATAACTATTTATTTATATTATCTCATATTTTGGTTAGAATTGGGTCTGTAATAAAATATGAAAAGTATATAAGGGTTAATATTAACCCTGTTTTTGTATAAGGTTCTTCTACTGGTCGTGCTCCAATTCATGTAAGTATAATGATAAGGGTTACAAATAGTCAGAAGTTAAATTGTCTTATAGGGTAAAATTCAATTCCCTTGAATTTTATTTTTATGGTTAAGGGTAGGATAGTTAGGATTAAAATTGAAAAAAATAGAGCTATAACCCCTCCTAGTTTATTAGGAATTGACCGAAGGATTGCATATGCAAATAGAAAATATCATTCTGGTTGAATGTGGATTGGGGTGGTTATTGGGTTGGCTGGGGTAAAATTATCTGGGTCAGCTAGTATATATGGTTCTGTAAGGTTTAGTAATACAATTATATAAATTATTAAGGTAAATCCCAATGTGTCTTTGATTGAGAAGTATGGGTGGAATGGGATTTTATCAATGTTAGAGTTGATTCCTAGGGGATTGTTTGATCCTGTTTCATGGAGGAATATAAGGTGAATAATTGATATAGCTGAAATTATAAATGGTAATATGAAATGTAATCTGAAAAATCGTGATAATGTTGCGTTGTCTACTGCAAATCCCCCTCAGATTCATTTTACTATTATTTCCCCAATGTATGGGATTGCTGATAGTAGGTTTGTAATAACTGTTGCTCCCCAGAAAGATATTTGGCCTCAAGGTAAAACGTATCCTAAAAATGCAGTAGCTATTGTTGCTAGTATTATTGCTAGTCCTATAGTTCAGGTTTTTTTTATTTTGTATGAACCATAGTAAATACCCCGACCGGTATGGATGTATAGGCATAGAAAAAATAGTGATGCCCCGTTTAAATGTATTGTTCGTATTAATCACCCATAGTTAACATTTCGTGAAATGTGCCTAATTCTGTTGAATGCATGGTCAATGGTTGCTGTATAATGTATTGATAGTATAATTCCTGAGATTATTTGTATTATTAAGCACATTCCTAATAGCGATCCGAAGTTTCACCATCTTGATAAGTTAGTGGGGGCTGGCAGATCAATTAGGGATTTATTGATCATTTTTAATAATTGAATTTTTTTACGTAGTGATTTGTTCATAATTTTTTGATCGTAGTGGGCCTTTATAGTGTTTAACGATTTTTGAAATTGTAATTATTGAAAGTAATAAATATAATATTATTAGTAAAGTTATTATTATTGTTTTGTTGTATATTTTTCTTATTGAAATTTTTTCGGTTCTTTCTCTTATCAGGTTTTGGTTTTCTTTGATTTGTATTTCAATTATTATTTCATCAAATATTACAAATATTAATATTATTAGTATAATAGGTTTAAAATTGAATTTAAATTTTTCGTTTGAAGCAATTCTCCTTATATACGTAAATAGAATCAATAAACCTCCGATTATTATTAGGAAGGTAATTATTATGAATCATGATGACGTTATTATTTTGTTTATAATAATAATTATGGTTATAGTTTGTATAAATAAACATATGCCCATGGATATAGGTGTTTTGATTATTAATGTTAATGTTGATAGTATTATTATAATCTTAAATATAATTATTTTTATTTCACCAAGTAGTTTATAAAAATATAGGTTTTGGAGACTTAAGATATTAATTTTAGTCTTGGTGATATATTAGAGGTCTAATTTGTACCCTAAAGTTAGTTTACAAGACTAATATTTTTATTAAATTACTAATATATTTTATAATGAGAGTTTTTTTAGGTTATTTATTTATTACAGGTTTATTTAGTTTTATCTTTGTTCGTAAGCATATTTTATTGTGTTTGATTAGGTTAGAATTTATTGTTATTTATCTTTTTTTAGTAGTTTTTTTTTATTGTTCAATATATGATTATTCTTTTTACTTGTATGTTTTGTGTATAACTTTTTTTGTATGTGAAGGTGCTTTAGGTTTAGCAGTTTTGGTTTCATTAATCCGTAGTCATGGTAATGATTATCTTAATTCTTTAATATTGTGATAGGTTTTATTTTTTTTATATTGTTTATGATCCCTATTAGATCTTTAGGGTTTTGTGTTTTGTCTCAGTATAGTTTTATTTTTGTTTTAATTTTATTGTGTATAAAAAATTTCGATTTCTTTTTTTGTAATTTAAGGTATTTTTTTGGGTTGGACAGTGTTTCTTATTGGTTAGTTTTTTTAAGTTTGTATATCGTTTGTTTAATAAATTTATGTTGTATTAGGTTTTCTTTTGATTCAAGTTTTTCTTATCTAATTTTTGTAAATTATGTTCTTTTATATTTACTGTGCTTAGTATTCTTTTCTTTGAATTATTTATTGATATATATATATTTTGAATTTAGATTGGTTCCTCTTTTTGTTATTATTGTTGGCTGAGGTTATCAACCTGATCGTCTCGTTGCTGGATTATACTTATTTTTTTATACTATTTTTGCGTCTCTTCCTTTATTTTTGTTTTTAGTTTATATTTATTATATTTATGGAAGTTTATTTTTTGATTATTACTATGGTCTTAGGTTTAGATTTTTTATCCATTTTGTTATTATTTTTTCCTTTTTAGTTAAACTTCCTTTGTTTATACTACATTTTTGATTGCCTAAGGCACATGTATATTCTCCTGTTTTTGGTTCAATGATTTTAGCTGGAGTTTTATTGAAGGTTGGTGGTTATGGTATTATTCGGTTTATATTTATGTATGAATATATTTTTAATTTTTATTCCTATTTTTGGTATTCTTTAGCTTTATTTGGATCTTTTCTTGTTAGTCTAGTTTGTTTAATTCAAGGTGATATTAAATGCTTAATTGCTTATTCCTCTGTTGGTCATATAGGGTTGTCTTTATTAGGTCTTTTGAGTATAACTAAGACTGGGGTTGTTGGCTCTTATTTTATAATAATTGGGCATGGGCTTTGTTCTTCTGCTTTATTTTATTTATGTAATGTCAGCTATGATCGTTTACATAGCCGTAGTTTTTATTTAAACAAAGGGTTAATTAGTTTTATGCCTAGTATTTCTTTTTTTTGGTTTATTTTTTGTTGTTTCAATATAAGTTGCCCTCCCAGCCTTAATTTTTTAAGAGAAATTTATATTTTAATTAGTATAATAATATATTGGGATGGGTCAAGTATTTATTTTTTTCTTATTTCTTTTTTTAGTGCTTTATTTAGGTTTTATTTATTTAGTTATTCTAATCATGGTATATTTCATAATTGTTATTCTTTTTCTATTGTTTTTTTTCATGAGTATTTTGTTTGCTTTTTGCACTTAGTTCCTATTTTTTATATTTTATTTATTATTGATTTATTTTTTTAATCTAAGTATTTTATTAAAAATAAAGGTTTGTGGGATCTTTGATGTACTAAGAGGTACCTTAGGTTTATGTTCAGTTTTAATTATTATTTTTTTTATTTTCTAGGTTTTCTTTTATTTTCTTTTTCTTTTATATATTTTGGTATGTATTTTTTAATAACTGATTTTTGTGTTTTTTTAGAGATTAAGGTATTTTCTTTGAACTCAGTTGTTGTTTATTACGTTCTTTTTTTTGATTGAGTTAGTTTAATTTTTATTTCTGTTGTATTATTTATTTCCTGTATAGTTATTTTTTATAGTTTTCAGTATATAGGATTCAATAGATATTCTTCTTTTCGGTTTTTATATTTAGTTATTATGTTTATTTTAAGCATACTTTTAATAATTATTAGACCTAATTTAGTAAGTATTTTACTTGGTTGAGATGGTTTAGGGCTGGTTTCTTATTGTTTAGTAATTTATTATAGTTCTATAGTAAGTTATTTATCTGGGTTGATTACCTGTATAACTAATCGGTTGGGGGATATTGGTCTTTTAATTTCTTTAAGTTGATTATTTGGTTATGGTGGGTGGCATTTTATTTTTTATAATGGTTTCATATCTTATAATATATTTATTTTATTATCCATTGCTTGTTTTACTAAAAGAGCACAAATTCCTTTTTCGTGTTGGTTGCCAGCTGCTATGGCAGCTCCTACCCCAGTTTCTTCCCTTGTTCATTCTTCTACTTTAGTTACTGCAGGAGTTTATTTATTATTTCGGTTTTTTTCTGGGTTGTTTATTTCTAGGAGTTTTCTTTTGTTTCTAAGTTTGTTTACTTTAATTTTTTCTTCTTTTTGTGCTAATTATGAATATGATTTAAAGAAGATTATTGCTTTGTCCACCTTAAGCCAGTTGGGTTTAATAATGACTTCTCTTTATTTAGGTTTATTTGATTTAGGATATTTTCATTTACTTACTCATGCTATATTTAAGTCTACGTTGTTCTTGTGTTCAGGTATTTTTATTTATTACATGTATGATAGACAAGATATTCGTATGATAGGTTCTCTTTGTGTTAGTATACCTGTTACTTCTTCTTGTTTTAATATTTCAAGGATGGCATTGTGTGGTATCCCATTTCTTTCTGGGTTTTACTCTAAAGATTTTATAGTTGAGATATTTGTTAATGGGGGTTTAGGGATTGTTTTTTTTTTTTTTGTTTATTTAAGTCTTGGTCTTACTTGTTGTTATTCTATTCGTTTGTTTTATTATAGAATGTTGTATAATGTGAATTTTGTTAGGTTGTTTTGTTTTCAAGATAATTTAGATTATATAAAATTAAGTATTTTTTTTCTTTCTATAATATCTGTTTTTTTCGGCAGTTCCTTTTTTTGGTTAATGAATCTAGATTTGACATTTTTTGTTTTTCCTATTGGTATTAAAATTTTAAGTCTGATTAGTGTATTTTTAGGGTTTATATTAGGGTTAGAAATTTTTAATTTTAGTTATTTATTTAATATGAATTATTATTATTTTAATAGATCTATATGATTTATAAATGGTCACCTATTCTATTTTTTTAAGGTATTTTATTATAATGCTTTTTGTCTTGATTCTATTTGTTATTGAGGGGAATATTATGGTGGCTTTGGCTTATCTTATTTTTTGGTTTATTTATCTAATTTAATTCAGAATTATTTTTTTTCTTCTTTTGGTATTTCTATATTTAGATATTTCTTGTGGTTCATATTGATTTGTTAAGTTGTAATAGCTTAAGTTTAGAGTATAATATTGAAGATATTAGGGTGGATATTTATCTTACAATAATTCATAAGGGAAAATTACTTTTTTTTTAATGAAAATAAAATGTTTTTTATAAACTATATGAATATAAGAGGTAAACGGATTTTAACCGCTTTGAAATTTAGTTAGAAGCTATTTTCACTCTTTTCCTCTTTTAATTGGAGTTTTTCTCATTGATTTTATTAACAATAAAGTGCCTCTTACTTTGGCTTCAATTAAAACATGAAGATTTTTATTCTTTAATTTTAGGTCGAAACTAAATGTAATTATTACTTCTATGTTAAAGATTAACTTTTTTTAGTACTTTTTAATTGCAAATTAAATGTTATTATTAACTATAATCCTAATTAGTTCATTTTAATATGCCTTGTATTCATTCATTGTATAATCCTATCAATAGGATAATGATGATTATGAAGGATGATATTAATCAAATTTTTAATAGTGCAAATTTAAATGAAAAAATTATTGGTATAATAATAATAATTTCAATGTCGAAGATTAAGAATAAAATAGCAATTAAGAAAAAGTGGATTGAGAAAGGTAAGCGTTTATTTGACATTGGGTTAAATCCACATTCAAATGGTCTTGATTTTTGTATATCTATGATTGTTTTTTTTCTAATTAATGTAATTATTACTGTTAGCATAATTATTGTAATAGAGATTATTATAATACATATTATTATTAAGTTAATTATTCACTTTAATTTTAAACCTTTTAGTTGGAAGCTAATTATACTAATTATACTAAGTAAATTTATCTACCCCATCAGTAAATGAGAAGGTAAAGAAATAGTCAAACAACGTCTACAAAATGTCAGTATCATGCTGATGCTTCAAACCCTATATGATGTTTGTTAGACATATGTAGATTTTTAATACGAAATATTGATACGATGATGAATATTGTACCAATTATAACATGGATACCGTGAAATCCAGTTCTTATAAAGAATGTTGAACCGTAAATTGAATCTGCTATAGAAAATGGTGCTTCATAGTATTCATAGAATTGAAGGATTGAAAAATAAATTCCTAGTGTAATTGTAATAATTAATCTATGTATTAATTGGGAGTAATTTTTGTTTAGGATAGCATTATGAGCTCATGTCATTGATATTCCTGAAGATAGTAAAATTATTGTATTTAGTATTGGGATGTTTGTTGGATTAAATGTTTTAATTCCTGCTGGAGGTCATGTGGTTCCGATTTCTATATTTGGTGATAATCTACTGTGTATGAATGCTCAAAAGAATGATGAGAAAAATAGGATTTCAGAGATAATGAATATAATTATGCCAATTTTTATTCTGGTGAATACCTTGTTTGTATGCATTCCTTGATAAGTTGATTCACGAGTTACATCTCGTCATCATTGAAATATTGTAAGTGTTGTAATAATTAATCCGATTACTATTAAACTTATATTTATTTTGTGTAGTCACAATGTTATACCAGTTGTTATTGTTATTAATCCTATTGACCCAGTAATAGGTCAGGGTCTATTGTTTACTATATGGAATGGGTGATTTTTCATTTAAATTTCTCTAGAGTATAGTGTGCTTAATGTTATGAATACATATGCTTGAATTATGGCGACTGCTGTTTCAAATACTATTAAAATAATAAAGATAATCATTATAATGGTTAATATTGTAGTTCTTTGGGATGCATTATTTCCTAATAGCGATATAAGTAAATGACCAGCAATTATATTAGCTGTTAGTCGAACTGCTAATGATCCGGGCCGAATTAAGTTCCTAACTGTTTCAATCAGAACTATAAATGGTATAATAATTCTAGGAGTACCCACAGGTACTAGGTGAATAAATATTTTGGTTGTTTTATTAATTCAACCAAATATTATTATTCCTATTCATATAGGTATGGCTAATGTTAATGAGAATACTAGGTGTGATGATGATGTAAAAATATATGGGATAAGTCCTATTAAGTTGATAATTAAGATTATGTAGAATATGCTAATTATTAATGTTCTTGTTCCTTTGTATTTTATAAGGGTTGTTGTTTCCTTATTTATTATCATAGTAATTTTGTTAAATATAATTATTTGTTTGTTTGGTAGTGATCAGTATTTAAATGGCAGAATAGTTAATACTAGAAATGTTCTAATTCAGTTAAGTGAGAAGTTTCCGGTGCATGGATCAAATGTTGAAAATAAGTTTGTTATCATTTTCAGCTTATTGATGATTTTTCTGTCTTTTTGTTATTTTTGGTATGAAATTTTTTTGTGAAGTAAATTATTCTAATTGTTATTATTATAATAATGTTGAATTCTACGCTTAGAGAAAGTCATCATATAGGTGCTATTTGTGGTATAAAGGGTTATTTCCTTGGAAATAATTTTAATTTGACGAATTAATGTTTTAATAAACTAAACTCTTTCATTAGAAGTATTCGCTTTTACTATAATTTGGTTTAAGAGACCAACACTTGCATTTAAGTAATCTAATGAAGTGTTTTTTATTCAGCTTAAAAATGATTTTAAATTAACTGATTCCAAGACAATTGGTATAAATCTGTGATTTGACCCACAGATTTCTGAGCACTGTCCAAAGAATATTCCTGGTCGTGATATTATAATGTTTCCTTGATTAACACGTCCTGGCGATCCATCAATTTTAATTCCTAGGGTAGGGACAGTTCATGAGTGAATAACGTCTGTAGATGAAACTAGGATTCGAATTTGTGTATTGAATGGCAAAATTACTCGGTTATCTACATCTAGTAATCGAAATTCATTGTTTATTAATTGTGAAGTAGGTTTTATATAGGAGTCAAATTCGATGGATTTAAAGTCTGAGTATTCGTAAGATCAAAATCATTGATGGCCAATTGCCTTTACGGTGATGGCAGGTGCATTAGTTTCTTCAATTAAGTAAAGGATCCGTAGAGATGGTATGGCAATGAAAATTAATATCACCGCTGGTGTCAGTGTTCATACTAACTCAATTATTTGGTTTTCTAGAAGGAAACGATTAATTAATTTTGTTGTTATTAAGGTTGATATTATGTATCCTACAGTAATTGTAATTATAATAATAATTATTATAGCATGGTCATGGAATATAATTAATTGTTCTATTGATGGTCTTAAGGGATCTTGGAATATTATTTTTGTTCATGTCTTGATTTCTAACAAAATATATTTATTTATAAGTGAATCTTAAATTCATTGCATAGTTAGTTTCTGCCATATTAGATTAGTTTGTTATTAGTGGTAATTCATTATATGAGTGTTCTTCAGGGGGTGTTAATTGTATTCATTCGATTGATGAATAATTATTGTTATTAAAAATAGGAATACGTTTTGAAATTATACTTTCTCATACTATGAAAACTAGTATGAAAATGCTAATTATTGAGATTAGTCTTCCGATTGAAGACAAAATATTTCATGCGCAGTATGTATCTGGATAGTCAGAGTATCGTCGAGGTATTCCCCTTAGTCCTAAAAAGTGTTGAGGGAAGAATGTGATGTTTACTCCTATAAATAATGTTAAAAATTGAATTTTTAATCATTTAGGGTTAAGAGTTATACCCGTTAATAGGGGATATCAGTGAATAAATCCTGCTATAATTGCAAATACTGCTCCCATTGATAGTACATAATGGAAATGAGCAACTACATAATAAGTATCATGCAGTACAATATCAATTGATGAATTTGATAAAATAATTCCAGTTAGTCCCCCGATTGTGAATAAGAATACAAACCCTGCGGCTCATATCATTGAAATTGACATATTAATGGATACACCGTGCATTGTGGCTAATCATCTAAATACTTTGATTCCTGTAGGTACAGCAATGATTATGGTTGCTGAAGTGAAGTAAGCTCGTGTATCCACGTCTATACCTACAGTGAATATATGATGGGCCCATACCACAAATCCTAGAATTCCAATTGATATTATAGCATAAATTATTCCAATGTAACCGAATGGTTGGTTCTTACCTCTCTCTTGTATAATAATATGGGAGATTATGCCAAATCCAGGTAGAATTAGAATATATACTTCAGGGTGTCCGAAGAATCAAAATAAGTGTTGGTAGAGAATAGGATCTCCACCACCTGATGGGTCAAAGAATGAGGTATTGAAGTTTCGATCTCTTAGTAATATAGTAATAGCACCAGCTAGAACTGGTAATGAAAGTAATAGTAAAATTGCTGTGATTAAAACTGATCATACGAATAGAGGTGTTTGATCTAATTTTATTCCTGGGGATCGTATATTTATTACGGTAGTAATGAAATTAATGGCCCCTAAAATTGATGATACTCCAGCTAAGTGTAGGGAGAAAATAGCAAGATCCACTCTTGCCCCTGAGTGAGAGATACTTGAAGATAGGGGCGGGTATACAGTTCATCCTGTTCCTGCCCCAGTCTCAATTATTGACCTTATTAGTAATAAGGTTAGCGAAGGAGGTAATAATCAAAATCTTATGTTGTTTAATCGAGGGAATGCTATATCTGGGGCAGCAAGTATTAAAGGTAATAATCAATTTCCAAATCCGCCAATCATAATTGGTATAACTATAAAAAAAATTATAATAAAAGCATGTGAAGTGACAACTACATTGTATACTTGATCGTTTGCTAAGAACGACCCAGGCTGTCCTAGTTCAATTCGAATAATCATTCTCAATATTATTCCTACTATCCCTGATCATATTCCAAATATGAAGTATATTGTCCCAATATCTTTGTGGTTTGTGGAGAATACTCACTTAATCATTAGGATGTCTGATAAAAAGAGTTAAACTGTAAATTTATTAATGAATAAAAATTCTCCTAGTAAGGTTTTATATTTTAAACTAAAAATTTTGAATTGCAAATTTAAAGATAGCTATTTAGCTTAAAACTTAAGATTTACCCTTAAAGCAAATTTAACTTTGAAGGTTAATAGTTTTTTTAACTTAAAATCTTAAGTTTTAAGCATCATAATAAATGGTATTAAGGTTAAGTTTGTGATTCTGATTCATATAGATCTTTTGTTAGTTAAATGAATCTTTCATTTTATAATTGAGGTTGACAATATAATTGAAATGAAGGATATTCGTAGGTAGTAGTATATTACAATGATTGAGGATATAATTATAATAATTCTAATTATAAATTCTTTGTTTATTATTATTGTTTGAATAACTATTAGTTTTATCATGAATCCTATCATAGGTGGTATTCCGCCTATAGCTAGTATAGCTATTCAAATATTCAATTTTAGCATTATTTTATTTTCATTTAATGTGATTTGATTTATATAAAAAATTTTTATTTTTTTTATTAAGAATAAGACTATTATTAGTATAATTGAATATAATGCTATATATAATCATCAAATAGAGTTCTGTGAAATTACAGATAGGACAAAACCTATATTAAAAATTGATGAATAACATATTACTTTACGTATGGAGTTTTGATTTAACCCAAACACTGACCCTGTAATTAATGAAAATATAATAAATATATTATTTTTTAATCTCAAGTATCTTAGTATATTTAATGGAGCTATTTTTATAATCGTTAGTAATAAAAATAAAGCTGTTAGTTCTAATCCCTCAGCTATTTCTAATAGTCAATTATGAAATGGTGCTACCCCTATTTTTAATATCATGGATCTAGTTAAGATTATTTGATATTCAATTTTTGAATTAGTTAACAATAATAATACCCCCAATATTATTATTGTTGAACTAATTCTTTGAAAGATGAAATATTTAACTGAAGATTCAGAGGATAAGAAATTATTATTTGGGATTATAGGTATACTGGACATTATTGAAATTTCTAACCCAATTCAGATTGTTAATCAATTGTTTGCAGATAAAGAAATAATTACCCCTAGAATTATTGTGTATGAGAATATTGTTTTATTAAAATTTTTATTTATTAAAAAGAAGAAGATTTTACTCCTATATTTAGGGTATGAACCTATTAGCTTAATTTAGCTTATCTTTTTTTGTAATTAGGTGTATGTGGCACATAAATTTTTGATATTTATGGAAAAGTTTAATTCTTTAATTGCAATAAGAGTAATTAATTACATAATTTATTCTATCAAAATAATCCTTTAAATTCAGGCATCTTATT